ATAGGGGTGATCTATGCATAGTCATTCCAGGTCCACGCATGTTGGAGATAGTTGTTATAAAATTGATAGAACCTAAAATGGATGAAACACCAGATAGATGAGGACTAGAAATTGCTGAATCAACTGCTCCTCCAGAATGGCTGGTAATACCACTTAAGGGCGGATAGACCGTCCACCCAGTGCCGCTACCCACTTCTACTAAGGCTGGGCTTAATAGGAGCACGAGACTTGGTGGCAACAACCAGAATGAAATATTATTTAATCGTGGAAATGCCATGTCAGGCGCACCTATCAGAATCGGAACAGACCAATTACCAGATCCACCTATCATCGCCGGCATAACCATAAAAAAGATCATTAAAAAAGCGTGAGCCGTTATTAAAACATTATAAAGTTGATGATTCCCACCAAGAATTTGATCGCCGGGTCGTGCTAATTCCATACGAATCAGTACTGAGAAGCATGTGCCCATCACTCCAGCAATGGCACCAAAGATGAAATGAAATATAGAGTCCCTATATCTTTGTGGTTAGTGGAGAACAGCCATCGGACCGGATTTGTCGTAAAATTGAGATTCTTTTGTTTCCTTCCTTATCAGAGAAGGGTCCCTCTTAGGGAGCTGGGGCTTCTTTTTTGAAAAAAGGGGGGCTAATACACAGGGAAGAGGCTTACTAGAAAAAAAAGACTAACTAACTACATAGCTACTTACATAACATAAGAGAATTTCATAAAGTCACTCTCTCCAACCTTTTATATATCCGGCTTTATAAAGTAAATATGAGATTTGCGTTGGTTTTTCCAACGAAACTAAGCACTTTTTTTATTTATCATTCGGAAGAGCTCTTTTTGTGGTCTCACTTTACCACCATCTGAAATGCGCGATACTTCGATTGGTGGAAGCCAGTCTATGAAGATTCCCCCTTTTCTTACGTGCAATTCCCCTCTTTCGGTAAGCATCCAGTATCTCATCAAATGAACATTGCTCTAAGCTTGTCCTGTAGATTATACGTCGTTTGAAAGCTGCTTCAAGGGTCCAACGAATAGCTAAGGTTTGTTGACGATCCCTGGCTACAATCCCAGGGACATCATAAATAGTACCTGCTCTTCCTACTCTTTCCACTTCGCATATGGGCTTTATATTCTCTAGGGCGTCAACCATAAGTTTGATTACATCGCGTTCAGTTCGAGCGGGGCGATGAAAAGTTTGATAAACAATAGCACGAACTCTTGTTTTTTTACCTTCTTTCATGCGAAAGTTGACCAACTTCTTGATCAATTGTTTTTGCTCACCATCCAAGTCCCCCATATAGCTTAGAATTTCCGAGCAATTGGAAGCCGCTTTCGATGACGAGGCCGAAGAATTTATATTACGCGATCGTTACTGTCCATCTTTATCAGCCAACTCCCCAGTTTCCAACAGTGACTGTCTCTGATCCCTCTATTTCTTCTGAGCAGCAATAGAAGTATAAAGTAAATTGCCCAATGTTTCCAAATTAGTCCAACTTCGTACCTTTCCGGCATAAACCATATATCTCAGAGAGGTCGTATTTCACCAATCTAAGTTTTGCACAGACTTTCTACATGGGATCGCCTTTGACATCAGGCCACACCTTACTCACAATAGGGTGGAACTCGGGGAGTGGGAGTTCAGTCATGAAGTTGAAAAAGGAAGGATATGCACCCCTGTTCTAACCACACAGGCACTATGATCAGAGAGGCCCTTGGGGGTGAATTCAACTTCAGATTCAGATAAAGGCAGAGAGCCAAAGCACTTACAATTAGCAAGAGCTCTATCCACTTTTCTGGAAATACAAGAGGCCTCATCATCTTTCTTAGACCATGTGACGAAGTGTCCCATATATCTGATGTCCTCAAGTCCTGCACTTTGAAGACATGAAATCATTCATAGCAGAGGACCAAGAATCAGTCCCTCCATTCTTTTTCCAATTTAGGAGTCCTACCTTGGGAGCATCCCGGGCAAGATCTATGGTTTCAGCTGCGGCTAAGCGAACTACCTATTCTATAGAAGTGAATATGAGAGAAAAAGCTCTTCTTTCACATAGTGGGAGGCTGGCCTTCTCTCTTCCCAATTCTCCCAATGAGACCTCTTTCACTCACTTAGTGGATGACCCAGAGGACTTTAATAAGGCCCCCTTTTGCCTCATCACGATCTCCCTGAAAAGAGGGTGAAGTAGCGGCTGGGGTCAGGTAAGGCTTTGTCGTAAGCCAATCAAGAAAGACCTGAAACCTTGGTGTAGAAAGACTGGTTGCTGAAACTAGGGGTCGTGTCTTTTGTTCAGATTGACCGAGATGGTTTTATTGATTCGTTGGAATGAAAAAAGAATTCTAGCGGGAAAGCGGCTACTCTTTTTCTGAGGTGCCGCCTCAGACTCTTAGCTCGGCATCGGGAGGAGTGAAAACCCCATGCTATGATACCGGAAGCTGAGGCTCACATCATGTGAATTCTTCAGGGAATTGGGCCTGTGTACAGTATAATTGT